CCTAGCTTAGTGTAAGATAGAGATAGGCATATCTCATTTTAACAATGACCGAATCAATGAACAAAAGCGGAAGAAACGGAATTTAATCCCCTTTTCTCTTTTCTGAAGGACAAATCACTACCCGAACGAATGCTATCTGTTGTATTATTTGTATTTAATAGAATATCGATTTCTATAACTATAATAGATTTATATAAAGAATAGCGATTAGAATGAATGATTCATGAATGACGAATCCAAAAATTCTCTGAAATCGTGAAAAACAGAAAGATCCCTCGGATCTAATCATATCATTTCATTATATTGACAATTTCAAAAAATTGTTCATACTATGATCATAGTATGAGGGCGGTCGGGCAAGTATGCCCCCATCGTCTAGTGGTTCAGGACATCTCTCTTTCAAGGAGGCAGCGGGGATTCGACTTCCCCTGGGGGTAGGGTACTACGAAAGGAAGTTGATCATGGATTACCAATAAGCCTAAAATGGATTCTTCCTGGGTCGATGCCCGAGCGGTTAATGGGGACGGACTGTAAATTCGTTGGCAATATGTCTACGCTGGTTCAAATCCAGCTCGGCCCAATAATTCGCCAATCTACCATGAGATGGGATAACCCCCTTGTCCTTCAGAAATACCTGATACGGAGGAATAAAAAAGAATCAAATTTTCTGCTATATCCCTTATTTCCCTGGGATTGTAGTTCAATTGGTCAGAGCACCGCCCTGTCAAGGCGGAAGCTGCGGGTTCGAGCCCCGTCAGTCCCGACGGATCCAATAAATACATCAATTCATCTCTCGCTTTTCTTTTTCCATTTCACTTCTATTGTTTGTTTGGGTTTATGACTAATGGAAGTGGGGAGGTGGTCTGATGATACTTCATCAGATTATTGTACAAGGAAGATGTAGGGTAAATTATAGAAAAGAAAGAACAGAAAAGAATGAGAAATAAAAGAATTCTTGATTGGATCAGGAATCCAATTTTGAATTCGGTATGGATAAAAGATCTGTCTATGTTATACTATTCAATTCTCGACGATGAATTGATTTGATAGCTCAGATATTGTTATTCATGATATTGAATAGGATCAACATCATCACATCGAGAGGTAATTCATCCATTGAATTTACAGGCGAAAGATTTATCATCTCTATGGGATTAAATCCCGAGTTATTGCGAAGTAAAAAAACGATGAGATTATGGAAGTAAATATTCTCGCATTTATTGCTACTGCACTGTTTATTCTAGTTCCTACTGCTTTTCTACTTATCATTTACGTAAAAACTGTCAGTCAAAATAATTAATTACTTTGAATGAAACTTGACTTCTGAGTTTTTATCAATGATTGAAGAAAAAAATGAAAAGGATTCTAATTTCTTGTCTTAAATGAAATGAGTGGACTAGAATTAGCAGTATTCTATGAGATCCAATAGTATGGTAGAAAGAAATATTCGTATATTTCTTTCTACCATACTATCTATTAGTGTTATTGTAGTGTATAAAGTTGTACTCTATAACAAAGAAAAGATAGAGGCTTAATATAGATCAATCTACAATATTATCTTCATATATGTCCATATGTAGAATGTACATAGCACCCAATTCTATTTCTTTTTCTTTGCTACATTTATTTATTCCGATCAATCTGAAATAATCGAAAGGGAACTCTTACTCTTATGGTTATGGTTCTAATTCCTAGATTTATTATTATTTCCAATATGAATCCCAATATCCATCACAAGAATCAAATCAATGAAGAAAAATGGTATGGGCATATATTAAAAAAATAACGTAATCTTTTTTTTAGCATTCCGAAAAAGGAATTGATCGAGCCATTGACAAGAGTTCTATGGGAACTTCTTCGGATTTAGAAAAGGGGTAGTAAACCTCACAGATTTTTAACGCTTGAACCATGATATGATATGAAATGAGTCGATAAAGCATAAATCAAATTTCGAAAATAATAAAACAAGCAATAAATACGCAATATGTGACTCGCCCAAGACAAGATCTTATTATGCATAGTATTTTGTTAGACAACCACTATATCTATATATATTTTGTTTATCATAGAAAGTGCGTATACACTTAACAGAACGACTTGCTCCTTGAAAAATAATTGAAAAAAGGAAAATAAATAAAAAAGAAAAGGGGTCCGTTCTTCCTCATTGTCCATATATAATTCGGATAAGAGCCCATTTGTTGAAATAGAATCGAAAATAATTAGGTTGGAATAAATTTTGTATCATCTGTATCCCCTTTCCTTTCGAAATACAAAGATGGGAATCATTGAAATATTTCTTTGATTGGAAGAGTATTATTCATATAATACCTTATTCCACTAGAATCCACTGGAATGTCGAAATGAAGATATTTGAATTCAAAAGTCAAAAAGGATTTGCAGAACGATCTATAAAACAATTAATAGAGTTTGATTCCTCAACTCAATTAGTAGTACTTCTAGAGTCCGCTTCTTCCCCATACTACGAGTGAAAGGGAAAATG